TTTTGGAAGTAAAATGAAAGGCAATTCTTCATCTAATCTAATATTGATTGAATGTCTGCGCATTCCGAAACTTTCATGAGTCTGTATCTAAAGTATCTTGGGTCCTTTCCAAAACTATTAATTTAATTCCCTCTCTGGCTATCCAATCTAATTGAAGACTCAGTAAGTGGAACTAATTTAGTAGTGTGGCAAGTAAAGATTTACGGATTTCCCTCCACTACTTTAAGTTTTCGTTGAATCTGATAGGCAAAACTTTAGGTTAGAGATATAGAACCTCGAGAGCCAGGGGCTTAGAATCACAAAAAGAAAGTATCAAGAGTCTTTTCCTACGTTTGTTATAATAGGGGATTTCAAGTCTGTTGTTGAGGCGGCACCCGGATTTGAACTGGGGAAAAAGGATTTGCAGTCCCCCGCCTTACCACTCGGCCATGCCGCCAAAACGATAGAAACTAGATTCAAATTTTCTCTTTTTTTTTCAACTCCGAAAAAAATATATAGATTTTCAGTCACAAAACATAGAATCCAGTACAAACCGGAACCATTAACTATTGACTGTAAATTCATGACCATTTTTGAATTAAAATTCAAATCTACAGTTTTTTATTTCTAATAATATTAAGAAAATCATTAGAAATGGATTTCTAACTAATCTATATTGAGTTTTTTCAATTAAAAAGAAATCTTCTTCAATTTCAATTATAACAGTAATGATGAGTATATGTAAACCCCAGAATCAGAACATACGTTACGTTGTGTTATAGAGCTATAGCTCTATAATGGGGTATTTTATCTCTTTAGGGATACTTTTGAGGAGTAATTCTGAATAAATTTTTATATTTCAATTTTTCATTGAATACATTGAAGAGAAAATTTCATTTTTGATAGAGCACAGCATGCGCTGTCCCAAATAGAACTGTACCAGAATAAAAGAAGAAAAAGAGACATATATATCTGTGCATTCTTTTTTATTTTAATAATAAAAAAAATTTATAAATAAAAAAAAGTTTTCTATTTATTATATGTTTATCTGCTCGAATAGATCCAATCATGAATACATTTTTTTATGGTATGCAATCGAATTTGAATATGTAATATCATAGGTGAAAATGAAATTACTTTTTTTTTCTAGTCTTTACAAAACTCCATAAGTTCCAGCGGTATTTCTCAATTCTGTTCCATTTGGATCTCTTTCTTATAAAAAATTCCAATTGAATCTAGTCTCCGTTCATACGTCTTTCATACATTCCATATATCTTGGAGTTGGATAAAATTTCATGTGATTCAGTAAACAGAATAGAAATTCCATTATTGCTAGATCGAATTCTATGGATATGATTCGGTGAAGAATGAGAGATGGGATTTTTTCAATAAACGGATAAATGGGAAATTCAAAAAAGATGCTCGGGGATGGAAAAGAGGGAACATCGACAATACCCGGATTTAATCAGATACAATTTGAAGGGTTTTATCGGTTTATTGATCAGGGTTTAATAGAAGAACTTTCTAAGTTTCCAAAAATTGAAGATATAGATCACGAAATTGAATTTCAATTATTTGTGGAAACATATCAATTGGTAGAACCTCTGATAAAAGAACGAGATGCTGTCTATGAATCACTTACATATTCTTCTGAATTATATGTATCCGCGGGATTAATTTGGAAAACCAGTAGGAATATGCAAGAACAAAGAATGTTTATTGGAAACATTCCTTTAATGAATTCCCTTGGAACTTCTATAGTAAACGGAATATACAGAATTGTAATCAATCAAATATTGCAAAGTCCTGGTATCTATTACCAGTCAGAATTGGATCATAACGGGATTTCGGTCTATACCGGCACCATAATATCAGATTGGGGAGGCAGGTTAGAATTAGAGATTGATAAAAAAGCAAGAATATGGGCTCGTGTGAGTAGGAAACAGAAAATATCTATTCTAGTTCTATCATCAGCTATGGGTTCGAATCTAAGAGAAATTCTAGAGAATGTTTGCTACCCTGAAATTTTCTTATCTTTCTTGACCGATAAGGAGAAAAAAAAAATTGGGTCAAAAGAAAATGCTATTTTGGAGTTTTATCAACAATTTTCTTGTGTAGGTGGGGATCCAATATTTTCTGAATCCTTATGTAAGGAATTACAAAAAAAATTCTTTCACCAAAGGTGTGAATTAGGAAGGATTGGTCGCCGAAATATTAATTGGAGACTGAATCTTAATATACCTCAGAACAATATATTTTTGTTACCACGAGATATATTAGCAGCTGCCGATCATTTGATTGGGATGAAATTTGGAATGGGTACACTTGATGATATGAATCATTTGAAAAATAAACGGATTCGCTCTGTAGCGGATCTTTTACAAGACCAGCTCGGGTTGGCTCTGGCTCGTTTAGAAAATGTAGTTAAGGGAACTATATCCGGAGCAATTAGGCATAAATTGATACCTACTCCTCAGAATTTGGTAACTTCAACCCCGTTAACAACTACTTATGAATCCTT